TTGGAACCGATTCTGGCAATGGATTTATCATCATATCTCGCAAAAATTGAAACTTAGGTAAGTGCTTTATAAACATATGTAAAAAAAAAAAAGAACGTATCTCATTTAGCTCTTTTATGCCTACTATAACTAGTTATTTCGGTTTTCTACTGGCTGCTTTAACTATAACCTCAGCTCTATTGATTGGTTTGAGCAAGATACGACTTATTTGAAATTTGCTGAATGAACACAAAAAAAAATGTTTGTGAAATTCCAGGTATTCTATTAGCCCCTTTCTACACCCATTGCCAATTCTTGTTCATTGAGATTCATGGGTGAATTGGATTATTGGATTAATAATTAATATTTATATTTATGGATATATATTACCTCTCTTTTTCTCCCCTCCCCTTTCAAACAACTTGAAATGATTGAAGTTTTTCTATTTGGAATCGTGTTAGGTCTAATTCCTATTACTTTGGCCGGATTATTCGTAACTGCGTATTTGCAATACAGACGCGGCGATCAGTTGGACCTTTAATTGAGTAACATCTCTTTTTTTGTTTTGATTGACCTCCTCCTATATCTCCAGGAGGTCAAATTTAGTCAAGTTAATAAACTTATTTTATTGTAATTGGACATTACAATTGCAAGAACAGAATCACGCTCTGTAGGATTTGAACCTACGACATCGGGTTTTGGAGACCCGCGTTCTACCGAGCTGAACTAAGAGCGCTTTCTTATGGCAGGAGATACAACTGTATCGAGAAGGACTTTTTTACCCCCAAAATTTTTGAGTATTATATAAAGAAAGATTATGCCCCAAATTTTAGTCGATCCCAATTGATCCGTCATTACGGATCATAGGTAGGGATGACAGGATTTGAACCCGTGACATTTTGTACCCAAAACAAACGCGCTACCAAGCTGCGCTACATCCCTTTCCATTGTTGTACAGCGTCATTGTACAGAATCCCTGTCTTGTTTTCCAACATAGTTATTTCCTATATCTCTATACAAGAGAATTTATCTTGCCATTTCTTCTTTTTGGTCTCATAAAAGAATGATATACATATCAAACCTAACATATAAATAAATGACTATTTATTGATAATGCTCAGGAAGAAAAAAAGGGATCATCTTTTAGGAAGAGGTAGATTTCATCTACCAGATCATTCTATATATCCATTTTATTTCGTGGTTCCACGTAAAATAAATGATCTTTAACTCTGTATTTAACTATATAATATATAATATTGTATCATCTATCTCGTAATAATTGTATTACAATAAATGAAGGAGGATTTTCTATGCGAGATATAAAGACATATCTCTCCGTGGCACCTGTGTTAACTACTTTATGGTTCGGTTCTTTGGCAGGTTTATTGATAGAGATTAATCGTTTATTCCCGGATGCGCTAGTATTCCCCTTTTTTTCATTCTAGTTATTGATATGGTAGGCAATAAATAATAAAAAGATTAGAGATAGAATAAACTCTATGGCTGTGACTAATTTCCCCCGTTTTTAGTTTTTATTTGTTTAGTATAGTAAAGTAAAAAGAATAAAAGTGGATTGAATCAACCGTAGTTAAACTTAGTAGAATTAATAGAGGGAGAACCAAACTAGAAATAGTGAGTGGTCTAGGAAGTTCGAGACCATACAATATATTAATATAATAATATAATATTAAATGAAATACTCAGATTAGAGGGTATTTTTTAGTTAGAAAAAATCGTATTAATAATTTTATTATTACTCTATTGATTGAAACGAAATCTTTCCTAATTGGATTTCGAGTTAGCAACTTCCATTTTTTTGTCCCTTTGTTCTTATTGGATTCGGATCGAAAATGGAAGAATTGTGAGTGGATCAAAAATCCAAAGGAGGTTCATGGCCAAGAGTAAAGAAGCCCGGGTAAGAGTTATTTTGGAATGTACCAGTTGTGCCCGAACTGGTTTCAATAAAAAATCGAGGGGCATTTCCAGATATATTACTCAAAAGAATCGAAACAATACACCTAGTCGATTGGAATTGAGAAAATTCTGTCCTTATTGCTACAAGCACAGGATTCATGGGGAGATAAAGAAATAAATTCAGTGGAACATCAGTGCACCCTTAAGTTAAAGAGTTAAAGAAGAGGAAGAAAAAATTAAAAATATAAAATAAAAATATAATATTTTATATATATATATAAAATATAAACAATATATAAACATAAACGTATATTATTATTATTATAAACATAAATAAATCAAGTCCTATTTCGGTCGGATCCGAAATGAATGACGAAATAAACTAGGATTTTAGAGATAAGAAGTAAACCATGGAAAAATCCAAGCAGCCCTTTCATAAATCCAAGCGATCTTTTCGTAGGCGTTTGCCCCCAATTGGATCGGGGGATCGAATTGATTATAGAAACATGAGCTTAATTAGTCAATTTATTAGTGAACAAGGAAAAATATTATCTAGAAGAGTGAACAGATTGACTTTGAAACAACAAAGATTAATTACTATCGCTATAAAACAAGCTCGTATTTTATCTTCATTACCCTTTCTTAATAATGAGAAACAATTTGCGAGAGCCGAGTCGCTCCCTAGAACTACCGGCCCTAGAACCAGAAATAAGTAGGTAGACCCACCCTCCAAAATTGAATAAAAACAAAAACTCTAATTGGAACTCAAACTCCGATTGATGTTTTGTTGCAAAAGCTGAGAGATTTGATTGTCGCGTCATAAGAAAAAAATAATGGGGGAGATAAATCTTTTTTTTTTTTTGAAAGGTGTTTATTCATTCCTACTCTTATCATCTGAATTTTTATTTTATTCTATCTTCTCTTCCCGGAGTTCATTCTCCGGGGAATTCCGTTTAAATCAGTCCGGCGAATTCTTTACAATCTCCTTATTTGATGATCTCATTGGAAATCATGTAAAGACAATTCTTATTTGATATAGCTATTTGTGCAAGTATTTTACGGTTAAGAAGCAACTGCCTCTTGTGTAGATTATGTATTAATCTACTATAACTATGGGATACCTTATCCTCGCGTGTTACTGCGTTTATACGAGTGATCCACAAACGACGAAAATCTCTCTTTTGCCGGCCTCCATCCCGATGAGTAGAAACCAAAGCTCTCATTTTTTGTTGCATAATAGTTCGAGTAAGTCTTGAATGAGCCCCTTGAAAGGTTGAGGCAAATAAACGAATTTTTGCTCGACGTCTCCGAGCTATATATCCTCGTCTAACTCTGGTCATTGAATCAAATAAAACTTTAATGAATAACTAATTGATGTATTTTCTTTCAGTCATTCTTTTCCCCTTTCCTAGTTTAATTAATAACAAAACGGATTCTTCCGATGTATAAAATATAAATTCCAATGGCTTTTGCTACTATGACCTTCCCAACCACGATTTTTTATTTCTTCCAGGCCAGAACTAATACTAATATTAAAAATAAATAGGTAGTAAATGAATAAATAAATAAAATAAAAAATAGTGGCTTCCATCGTTTCTATGGTTACTTCTAAAACGGCGAGGTCCTCTCTATACACCGGAGCCCCTTCCTTATTTAATCAAGGTTATTGGTTTGGTAACTTGTACAGTTCACATTCTTTGGCTCTACCGATGAATTAGGAATTAGACAGTAATAGGTCTTTTCACAATGAGATCTATCCATACAGTGACGGCATTTAATTTTGAAGGTTGGCTAGGTAGCTAACCCTGTTAGTCCGTTCTTGCAAGAGTAGGAACATAATCTTTCTCTTTTTTAAAATATTATTTCCCCGCTTAATGGATAATCACTTGCTACCAATGGAGAATTGCTTTTCATCTCAAATTGAGATGGTTGGATTTGCGCCAATGGAAACCATAAATTCCATACACAATATAGGTATATAATAGATCTTTAGATAGTGAATGGAGTTCGTCCATTCGATCCTATTTTTTGGTACTGGTCATTGATACTGGAAAATCGTCTCATTTGTTCCAGCTCATAATCTGAACGTGTCGCACATACACCCTAGTACATGTTCCTCGGCGCTGAGGGCATCCTCGAAGAGCAGGGGATTTCGTGACATTGCGGATTGGCTGTCTTGCGTTTCTAATAAGTTGTTTAATAGTTGGCATGCTACATCGTATACAAAGGCTGGTTTAGATCGATCCTAACCGGATCATGATAAATTACTTCTGCATTTTTTACCTGGTTAAGAATAAGAAGAAAAAATATGAACTTACAGATCATTCGAATTATAGTTCGGGATGGAATCTAGGATTTTTATGCGAAACTCCCGCTATTTTCGATCGCTACAAGATCAACAATCCCATGAGCTTGGGCTTCTGTTGCTGACATAAAAACATCCCTTTCCATGTCTTCGGATATAATCCATAAGGGCTTTCCTGTTCTTTGTACATAAACCCTTGTGAGGGTTTCGCGTAGTTTCAGTAGTTCTTCCGCTTCCAGGATAAACTCTCCTGTAGATGCCTCATAAAAAGAGCTAGCAGGTTGGTGAATCATAACCCTGTCGATAGAATAACATAATGAATGGTTCCTCTATCTCACACGGGAGGATGAAGAATAACAAGAGTAAAAAGATAGAATTGAACAACCGTACAGGCATATTTTTTTGTGCATTGCATACGGCTCCTAAATGGAATTTACTTTTCCTTTCCATCGAAGAAAGAGACAAATAAGATCCATCAGATACAGATCATTGAATGTTCCATTTACCATCCTTCCTTTCAGAGGAGTCAAAAATACTATGATGGTTCCGTTGCTTTATATAGATTCCGCAATCCCAAAGTATCTTTCAAATCTAATCAAATAAGTAAAAATGATTTTTTCATTTTCTTTCGTACTCTTTCATAACCTAAATTTAGGAAAGATACTTCTGGTGTAGAAGCAAAAAAGATTTGTTTGTGACGCTGAAACGGATCCCCGATACATAAGATCAAATCGGGAAATAACCTTTGTTTCATACCACTATCTCGATACAGAATCTCATGTTCTGGAAAAAAATTAATGCTTTGTTAATATCGAGTTCGAGATGACATGCTATTATTACTTATTATTCATATTCTATATAGCGAAGGCATTGTTTTCTTTTTTCTCTCAAATAAAAATAAAAAAAAAAAAACTCATTGGCGCCAAGCGTGAGGGAATGCTAGACGTTTGGTAATTTCTCCTCCGACCAGGATAAAAGATCCCATTGAAGCGGCTAATCCCATGCATATTGTATGCACATCCGGTAACACAAATTGCATAGTGTCATAAATTGTTAATCCGGGGATTACCCACCCGCCGGGAGAATTTATAAACAAATAAAGGTCCCTGGTCGCATCCTCTATGCTGAGATAGATCATGAGACCCACAATTTGATTCGAGATCTCGCTATCAATCTCTTGCCCTAAAAAAAGTAATCTTTCTCGATAAAGTCGGTTGATTAGGACAAAATTTCCTTAGGAACCGCACACGCGCCTTTAGATGCATACGGTTCAAAACAAAAAAATAAAAATTGCCAAACGAAAAAAAAAAAGAATCAATGTGTCGATTCCAGCCCTCCTTCTTTTTTCGTAAAAAGCTTTTTTTCCTAACTAAACGAAGAGGCTTTTTCTTCCATTTTTAAGAAACATGAGTTTTGAATCGCTTCCTTTTAACTTAAAAAAAAAAAAGAATTCATTGAACTTATCGAACTAACCTCTCATTGATGTATTGTTTCATCGAGATCAAAATCGCGATGTCATTTTCTTGTTCCTAAATGGGCCAATTCTTTTAGGTTTATGCTCTACTCCGGGTAACAATCCGCCCGAGTTATATTTGCACATATAGGACAAATAATCGTAATACCACTTTTTTTTGGTCGTTTTCATGCCTTCGACCAATACCAAATATTTGATGTATTCATCATATTACCTTATTGATTGGCAGTTTGAGATTACTTAGATCAACTTCTTGAGGTATATATAATAGGAATCCGTTATGATACAAGCGGTAATCATACGCGGATTCCCAATTTAGTATTTTCTGAACGGAGCCTGGATACTTCTTATTGGTCCAACCTAACCATAAATTCTTATAGTTGATAATATGGATTAATTGATATAATATTGATCCCCAAACCAACAATTAAATTGATCTAATTTAATTGCACTTCACGCTCCGAATTCAAATTATTGACGATTCAATCAATCTTTCTTGGGCAAAACAGGGGGGATATCTCTATCGGGGGAGAGAACGGGGAAATCCCATATGACCCAATATGTCTGACAAGACGCACTATATGTCAACCCAAACAGCATCTTCCTCTCCAGGAGTCCGAAAAGGCACTTTAGGAACACCAATGGGCATTGAAGTTAAACAAAAATAAGTACTATACTTAACTTTGATGTGGAAACGTAACAATGGATTTCTCACCTCCCTAATAGTTTCCGTTTATCATATTTTATTCGTTTCTTGGATTTTATCCATAGATTGGAAGGCTCATGGGGGAAGACACAGTCAATAGCAGAGAATTATTACGAATGGATCATTCGAATTATGAACAAGTCTCTATACATTCGCTTAAAAAAAAAAATAGGACCAACCCCCCATTGCGTATTGGTACTTATCGGGTATAGAATAGATTTGTTTCTCTTTGTTCGTAGGAACGGAATTGTTCAATTATTATCAACGGAAGGGAATAAATATTAACCCTTGATTCGAGATAATCCACTGAAAGGTCGGAGGGCCATAGCATAGTCTTTTCCAATGCGATAAAGTCACATAGTGTCTATTTTTTCTTTGATAAAAAAGGGGTATTTCCATGGGTTTGCCTTGGTATCGTGTTCATACCGTCGTATTGAATGATCCCGGTCGGTTACTTTCTGTCCATATAATGCATACAGCTCTAGTTTCTGGTTGGGCCGGCTCGATGGCCTTATACGAATTGGCGGTTTTTGATCCCTCGGACCCCGTTCTTGATCCAATGTGGAGACAAGGTATGTTCGTTATACCCTTCATGACTCGTTTAGGAATAACCAATTCATGGGGTGGTTGGAGTATCACAGGAGGAACTATAACGAATCCGGGTATTTGGAGTTACGAAGGTGTGGCCGGGGCACATATTGTGTTTTCCGGCTTGTGCTTCTTAGCAGCTATCTGGCATTGGGTGTATTGGGACCTAGAAATATTCTGTGATGAACGTACGGGAAAACCTTCCTTGGATTTGCCCAAGATCTTTGGAATTCATTTATTTCTCTCAGGGTTGGCTTGCTTTGGGTTTGGCGCATTTCATGTAACAGGCTTGTATGGTCCTGGAATATGGGTGTCCGACCCTTATGGCCTAACTGGAAAAGTACAATCTGTAAATCCAGCGTGGGGAGCAGAAGGTTTTGATCCTTTTGTTCCGGGAGGAATAGCCTCCCATCATATTGCAGCGGGGACATTGGGCATATTAGCGGGCCTATTCCATCTTAGTGTCCGCCCGCCCCAACGGCTATACAAAGGATTACGTATGGGTAATATTGAAACTGTCCTTTCGAGCAGTATTGCTGCTGTCTTTTTTGCAGCTTTTGTAGTTGCTGGAACTATGTGGTATGGTTCAGCAACTACTCCCATCGAATTATTTGGGCCCACCCGTTATCAATGGGATCAGGGGTACTTCCAGCAAGAAATATATCGAAGAGTTGGCGCCGGGCTAGCCGAAAATATGAGTTTATCAGAAGCTTGGTCTAAAATTCCCGAAAAATTAGCTTTTTATGATTACATAGGTAATAATCCGGCGAAAGGGGGATTATTCCGAGCAGGCTCAATGGACAACGGGGATGGAATAGCTGTTGGATGGTTGGGACACCCCGTCTTTAGAGATAAAGAGGGGCATGAGCTTTTTGTACGCCGTATGCCTACTTTTTTTGAAACATTCCCTGTAGTTTTAGTAGACGGAGACGGAATTGTGCGAGCCGATGTTCCTTTTAGAAGAGCAGAATCAAAATATAGTGTCGAACAAGTAGGGGTAACTGTTGAGTTCTATGGTGGCGAACTCAATGGAATCAGCTATAGTGATCCCGCTACTGTGAAAAAATATGCTAGACGTGCTCAATTGGGTGAAATTTTTGAATTAGATCGTGCCACTTTGAAATCAGATGGCGTTTTTCGTAGCAGTCCAAGGGGTTGGTTCACTTTTGGACATGCTTCGTTTGCTTTACTCTTCTTTTTCGGACACATTTGGCACGGTGCTAGAACCTTGTTCAGAGATGTTTTTGCTGGGATTGACCCGGATTTGGATGCTCAAGTGGAATTTGGGGCATTCCAAAAAATTGGAGATCCAACTACAAGGAGACAAGTAGTCTGATACAACATTGTTCTGGGCTGGTATCATTCGACTCTCTCTCTATATATTTTTAGGTTTACCATAGGGTACCGGATAAATTTAGATTTTAATCATTCCCTTTCTTTGTCTGGGAAATGTTCCCAAATGAACAGCTGTGGAAGTTATAATTGTAAACCACGATCGAATCTATGGAAGCATTGGTTTATACATTCCTGTTAATCTCGACTCTAGGGATTATTTTTTTCGCTATCTTTTTTCGAGACCCGCCTAGGATTTCAACTAAAAAGATGAAATGATTTTTCATTATTTCAATTGAAGTAATGAACCTCCCAACCAATAGGGGAGGTTCATCATTTCAACTAGTCTCCGTGTTCCTCGAACGGATCTCTTAGTTGTTGAGAGGGCTGCCCAAAGGCGGTATATAAGGCATACCCAGTAAAGCTTACAAGGGAACCGGATATAGAGATGGCGACTAAGGTTGCTGTTTCCATTATTAGATAATTTCAAGACCACGATACGATGGATCTACGCTACGACAAGATTGTTTATTTACAACGGAAAAGTATACAAAGTCAACAGATCTCAACCAATGCAATAGGATTTATGGCTACACAAACCGTTGAGGACAGTTCTAGATCTGGGCCAAGAAGAACTCTTATAGGGGATTTATTGAAACCATTGAATTCGGAATATGGTAAAGTAGCTCCTGGATGGGGAACTACCCCTTTTATGGGTGTCGCAATGGCTCTATTTGCGATATTTCTATCTATTATTTTGGAGATTTATAATTCTTCCGTTTTACTGGATGGAATTTCAATGACTTAGGCCCACAAGAATCACGGAGTCCTAGCTTTTAAGTCAAAAATGAATCACTTAGGACTCGGGTTTTGGGGTATTCTGGTAGTTCGACCGCGGAATTTCGTTTTTCGGTATTTCCGGAATATGAGTGTGTGACTTGTTATAATTGATCCTATTGAGAGTGCAGAAATGGGTCTGTCATCTCATCTCGATGGAGATGGTTCTTCCCCGTCGGATATTTTATTTATTCGAGTATCTGGAGCACGGAATATATGGAATAAATCAAGAGAAAAATTTGAACTATGATTCATACCTACTATTCAGACCTCGCGACCGGACTCCAACTCCAAAAATTAGCAAAGAGGTATAGAACGATTTTTATCTTTACGAATCGTTTTGACCGAAGGACAAATCCTTCTCTGGATTTTTAGTCATAACATCCATTCATTAAGTAAGTGATAATCAAATGGTTCTTACTCAGAGAACCTTTGAGCTTAGCTTGAGTGAGGGCTTTATTGAATCATCGTGGTTCTAGTATGAATCTGAGGTTTCAATCAAATCATAGGGTCTCAACAAGAGAATTCCTATCAATATTAAACAAAATAATACAAATAGTAAATCCATACTACGTACAAACAACAAATTAAATAACAAATAGGGAAAGAGAAGATTCAAGAGGCCTGTAACGATCAATATAAAGACGGATTAGCGAATGAGCCCACTTGAGATTTTAGCATTATCATCAAAAAGAAAAAGGGGATTTCGGATTTAGGTTCCTTCGTATCTTCTGAGATGTTTGAATCAAGTGATTAAGAAATTTCAAACTTTCTATTACATATCTGTTTTAACCAGTATTTGAGTGTTTCCGCTGAGCCGTACGAGATGAAATTTTCATATACGGTTCTTAGGGGGGTCCGCCGA